CATGTATTGTTTAACAAATTAACTACTAGTCTCAGTCGAAATTCAAAATTTGAATTAGATGTACTCTCTCCTAGAGTTTGATCAATTAATAGAAAAACATTAGAATATTGTTTTCTTTAATTAGGTAAAGGTTCTTAAGCTTTTCGATTTATTTAATTTTATTAAATGTAACACGACAAAAACAGACAGAGATATGAATTGAAACCTTTTTTGATTTTTTTCTTATCAACAACAATCAATTTGATTTCTATGGGAGTGGATTCCATAAAGATAGATGAGGATATAAAGGTACCAATCACTATGAATTATTCTCTTTTTGGATATTGTATTTAATAAAAATAAAAAAATAGAAATAAAAAAAAATTCCTTTGAAAACATATCACATCGTTTTTCTTTTTTTGTCCCCCGTGATACTCTATGCGATGCACATGTATCTATATTTTTGTATGTTATGAATATGAAGGAAATATCATCTATGGAATAAATATATAGATAATGAATAGAAAGAACGATCCATTTTGCACAATACATGTCTTTCACATCCAACTATAGTAATGAGTAACTTCTTCATTTTTGAATGGCGGTTCCAAAGAAACGTACTTCTATATCAAAAAAGCGTATTCGTAAAAATATTTGGAAAAGAAAGGCGGATTGGGCATCGGTAAAAGCTTTTTCATTAGCGAAATCTCTGTCTACCGGGAATTCAAAAAGTTTTTTTGTGCGACAAATAAACAAAACAAAAAAATAAGTAATCAAGTGTTGGAATAATCTGAATCAATATGCTCGATAAACGGGATAATTAACTTTTCCAAATTTTGAAGATGAATAATTTACATTCACTAACGTTTTGTACTAATCAATATGATATAGAGCTGGCTGTTGTGGTATATAGAATAAAATTTCTTCTGTTTACTGGATTCTAAAAAGAATACTATGCTTCTTGTTTGAAAAAGAAAAAAAGTAGTTAAGTTAAGAACAAGATACAAGGTTTTACCTTTCTTTTTAGTAGGTTTTGGTTTTCAAATTTCCGGGATGGGGATTGTTATTTTCCCCATCGATTCACTTTTCACAACAATAAAAGTCTTTTTTTTTCTTTTAGTTTTTAGAAAGGAGTTTCTTGCCCCAATAGTTATACATCACTAAGGTGCACTTTACTGGATTGAGGACAGAACTAGAGAGTTCCAACTTTTCCATTCCGAGGAAGTTTAAACTACGTGAAAGCCCGTTGTTAAAACTGACACCATCTCGGGATACCAAGGATTATTGAACCTTCAAATAGAAAATTGAACGAGTCTTTATTTATCGATTCTAATGTTTCCTAAAAAATATTCCATTGAATTGACTCCTTCAATCTCGACGATTGAATATGGATGGGCTATTATGATTTCGAGCAAGCCGCCATGGTGAAATCGGTAGACACGCTGCTCTTAGGAAGCAGTGCTAGAGCATCTCGGTTCGAGTCCGAGTGGCGGCATCTTCTAAAAGATTAGAATAAATCCTATAATGAATTCAATTCCTAATTTGAATTCCGTAATTGAGAATTGAAGGGACCCTTTTTTTAATTTTAGGATTTTTTTATGATATTTTTGACTTTAGAACATATATTCACTCATATCTCTTTTTCGATCGTTTCAATTGTGATTACGATTCATTTGATGACCCTATTAGTCGATGGAATCGTAGGACTATATGATTCGTCAGAAAAAGGCATGATAGCTACTTTTTTATGTATAACAGGATTTTTAGTTACTCGTTGGATTTATTCGAGACATTTCCCATTAAGTGATTTATATGAATCATTAATATTCCTTTCATGGAGTTTCTCCATTATTCATATGGTTCCTAAAATACGGAATCATAAAAATCATTTAAGCGCAATAACCGCGCCAAGCGCTATCTTTACCCAAGGCTTTGCCACTTCAGGTCTTTTAACTGAAATGCATCAATCCGCAATATTAGTACCTGCTCTCCAATCCCAGTGGTTAATGATGCACGTAAGTATGATGGTATTGAGCTATGCAGCTCTTTTATGTGGATCATTATTATCAATAGCCCTTCTAGTCATTAGATTTCGAAAAAACATAGAGATTTTTGGTAAAGACAATTATTTATTAATTGGGTCATTTTCCTTTGGTGAGAGCCAATACGTGAATGAAAGAAGCAATATTTTACGAAACACCTCTTTTCTTTCCTTTAGAAATTATTACAGATATCAATTAATTCAGCAATTGGATCATTGGAGTTATCGTGTCATTAGTCTAGGATTTATCTTTTTAACTATAGGTATTCTTTCAGGAGCAGTATGGGCTAATGAGGCGTGGGGGGCGTATTGGAATTGGGACCCCAAGGAAACTTGGGCATTTATTACTTGGACCATATTTGCGATTTATTTACATACTCGAACAAATAAAGATTTGCAAGGTGCGAATTCCGCAATTGTGGCTTCTATAGGATTTTTGATAATTTGGATATGCTATTTTGGGGTCAATCTATTAGGAAT